ATTAATAATTTAATATTTATATGAAATTTTTTTACAAATGGTTTAAAAAAAAAAATTAACCAATTTGTATTAATTAATATATATATATATATATGTATATTAAATATTTAATTTATTATTAATATATTAAATAAATTAAATTTTTTATATATTAATATTTATATATTAATACATTAAATTAATCGTAAAAAAATAAATAATAATTATATATATATATTAATATTTATTAAATTATAAAATTTTATATAGCAATTTTATATTTACATTTAATATTATTAAGAGAGAGAGAGAAAATATAAATTGTTTAATAAATTATATTCATTATTTTAATTAATTAATAAAATTAATATATATTAAATATTTATATATAAAAAAAAAAAAAAAAAAGAAATTCTATGTGAAAAATTTTACAAATAAATAAATTTTTTATGGTTTAAAAATTTTATTTTAAGTTTATTTTACATGTAAATTTTAGTGTTGTATATTGATTATTTAAATAATATTTAATTTTTTTGCAGTAATTAATTTTAAAAATTTAAGAAATTAAGATTTAGTAATATTTAAATTAATAACTAATTTTGTGCCAGCAGTTGCGGTTATACAAAAGTTAATTTAAAATTTTTTTAGTTATTAATAATTAATTAAAATTAATAATTTAAATTGAAGATTATTAGGTGAAATTTTAATTTTATAAAAAAAATTATTTTATAATTATGATTTATTAAATTTTATAAAAAACTAGGATTAGATACCCTATTATTAAAAAATTAAATTTAGTAATGCTAAAATAGTAGATAATTTGTTGAAACTTAAATAATTTGGCGGTATTTTAGTTTATTTAGAGGAATCTGTTTAATAATTGATAATCCACGAATAAATTTACTTAATTTAAAAATTTTGTATATCGTTGTTAAAAAAATATTTATTAATAATAATAATATTTAAAAATTTAAATTATAAATTAAATCAGATCAAGATGCAGATTATAATTAAGAATATAATGGATTACAATAAATTTATTTAAGTTGGATTTTAATGTGAAAATATTAAATGAAATTGGATTTAAATGTAATTTTATAAAATTTTATAAAATGGTTAGTAATTAAAATATGTACATATTGCCCGTCGCTTTCATTTATAAGTTGGAATAAGTCGTAACAAAGTAGAGGTACTGGAAAGTGTTTCTAGAAAGATCAAATTAGAGCTTGAAATAAAGTATTTCATTTACATTGAGAAGATATTATATAATAATTAATTTGGGGGGTAAAATTAATTAATGGGTTAATTAATAAAAGAAATTTTAATATTAGAAATATTTAATGGGGGTTAAAGTATTTTTAATTGAAAAAATTTGAAATTTTATAGTAAATTAGTATTGTGAAAGAAATTTGAAATAATAATTAAAAAAAAATTAATTTAAAAGTAAGTTTTATTTATTGTATCTTGTGTATCAGAGTTTATTAAGAATTTTTTATTTAAATTAAATTTCTCGAATTTAAAAGGGTTAATTAATTAATAAATTTATTGTTTCATAAATATTTTAAATAATTAATTAGAAATGAAATGTTATTCGTTTTTAAATATATCTAGTTATTTTAGAAAAAAATTTAATTTTTAATTTTAATTTAAAATTAATTAATTAATTAATTAATTTTAAATTAAAATTTAATATTTTAGGGGATAAGCTTTAATTTAAATTTTTATAATAAAGTAAATAATATTTGAAAATTTTATAATTTATATTGTTAATAAATTTTAATTTATTATAAATAATTTCAATAAAATTGAAAATTTAATTTATAATTTAAATTTTTATAAAATAAAATTTTTAAATCATAAAAAATTAGTTATAATGATAAAATTAGTATATAAATATTAAAATTAAATTATAATTATAAAAAAATTATTTTAAAGGAATTCGACAAAAAATTATATTCACCTGTTTATCAAAAACATGTCTTTTTGATTAATAATTTAAAGTCTAATCTGCCCACTGATTAAATATTAAAGGGCTGCAGTATATTGACTGTACAAAGGTAGCATAATCATTAGTCTCTTAATTGGTGACTTGTATGAAAGATTGGATGAAATATAAATTGTCTCTAAAATATTTATTAGAAATTAATTTTTTAATTAAAAAGTTTAAATAAATTAAAAAGACGAGAAGACCCTATAGAGTTTTATATTTAATTATTTTTAAATTTTTAATTAATAAGTTTAATTTAAAAATTAGTTAATTATTTTATTGGGGTGATAAAAAAATAAATTAAACTTTTTTTATTTTTAAACATAAATAAATGAATAATTGATCCAATGTTTTTGATTATAAGAAAAAATTACCTTAGGGATAACAGCGTAATTTTTTTTTTTAGTTCAAATAAGAAAAAAAGTTTGCGACCTCGATGTTGGATTAAGATAAAATTTAAATGCAGAAGTTTAAAATTTTGATCTGTTCGATCATTAAAATCTTACATGATCTGAGTTCAAACCGGTGTGAGCCAGGTTGGTTTCTATCTTTTAAATATTTTTATATTTTAGTACGAAAGGATTAAATATTATAATTAAATTAAGTTAAATTGAATTTTATTAAAATAAGAAATAAATTTAACTATTTTGGCAGAAAAATGTAATGATTTTAGAAGTCATAAATGTATAATTAATTATATATATAGTAAATGATATTAGTTGATTTTATTATAGTTTTAATTGGTTTTTTAGTTTTAATTTTAGGGGTATTAATTGGTGTTGCTTATTTAACTTTATTAGAGCGAAAAATTTTAGGTTATATTCAAATTCGTAAAGGTCCAAATAAAGTTGGTTTAATTGGAATTTTTCAGCCATTTTCTGATGCAATTAAATTATTTACTAAGGAAATTATTTATCCTAATTTTTCTAATTATTATTGTTATTATTTTTCTCCTGTAATTAGATTTATTTTGTCTTTAATTATTTGGGTTTTAATTCCTTATTATTTTAATATAATTAGATTTAATTTAGGGGTAATATTTTTTCTTTGTTGTACAAGTATGGGGGTTTATACAATTATAATTGCTGGTTGATCTTCAAATTCAAATTATGCATTACTTGGGGGTTTACGAGCTGTTGCTCAAACAATTTCTTATGAAGTTAGAATAGCTTTAATTTTATTATCTAGAATTATTATAATTATAGATTTAAATTTATTAAGTTTTTATTATTATCAAAAAATTATTTGAATAATATTTATAATAATACCATTGTCATTAATATGGGTTTCATCAATATTGGCTGAAACTAATCGAACTCCTTTTGATTTTGCTGAAGGTGAGAGAGAATTAGTTTCAGGGTTTAATATTGAATATAGAAGTGGGGGGTTTGCATTAATTTTTTTAGCTGAATATTCAAGAATTTTATTTATAAGAATTTTATTTGTTATTATTTATATGGGTGGTTATGAATTAAATTTATTTTTTTATTTAAAGTTGAGATTAGTTTCTTTTTTGTTTATTTGAGTTCGTGGAACTTTACCTCGTTATCGGTATGATAAATTAATATATTTAGCTTGAAAAAGATATTTACCAGTTTCATTAAATTTTTTATTATTTTTTTTAGGTTTAAAAATTTTTTTTTAATTTGATTATTTTTAGTATATATATATATATATATAAATTAATAGAATAATTATTCTTTCTTAAGTTTTCAAAACAAATGCTTTTAACAAGCTCATTAATTAATTAGTTAAAGATTAATTTATCTCAATATTTTCTTAATATTGGGTTTAATATAAAGTATCTAAAATATAAAATTGTTAAAATTTGTCCTGTTATAATATAAGGGGTTTCTACAGGTCGAGCTCCAATTCAGGTTAATAATATAATTATAATAATAAAAAATCAAAATAATAATTGATTTAAAGGATAAAATTGTAATCCTTGAATTTTTTTGTAAAATGTAAATGGGAGGATGATTAAAATTAAAATTGATATAATTAAAGCAATTACACCTCCTAATTTATTTGGAATAGATCGTAAAATTGCATAAGCAAATAAAAAATATCATTCAGGTTGAATATGGATTGGTGTAACTAAGGGATTAGCAGGAATAAAATTATCTGGGTCTCCTAGTAAGTATGGGTTAATTAATGTTAATATAGTTAAAAAAAAAATTAAAATGATAAATCCGATTAAGTCTTTAAAAGTAAAAAATGGGTGAAAAGGAATTTTATCTAAATTTCTGTTAGTTCCTAATGGATTATTAGATCCTGATTGGTGTAAAAATAATAAATGAATTATAGTTAATATTAAAATAATAAAAGGTAATAGGAAGTGGAAAGTATAAAATCGAGTTAAAGTAGCATTATCAACTGCAAATCCCCCTCAAATTCAATTTACTAATATATTTCCTAAATATGGGATTGCTGATAGTAGGTTAGTAATTACTGTTGCACCTCAAAATGATATTTGTCCCCAAGGTAAAACATATCCTATAAATGCTGTTGCTATTAGTATAAATAAAATAATAATTCCTACAAATCATGTATATAATAGATTATAAGATTCATAATAAATTCCTCGTCCAATATGAATGTAAATACAAATAAAAAAAAATGATGCTCCGTTTGCATGTAATGTTCGAATTAATCATCCGTAATTTACATTTCGACAAATGTAGTTAACACTATAAAAAGCTATTTCAATATTAGCTGTATAATATATAGTTAAAAATAATCCTGTTAAAATTTGAATTATTAAACATAAAGCAAGAAGAGATCCAAAATTTCATCAAATTGAGATATTTGATGGTGTTGGTAGATCGATTAAAGATCTATTAATAATTTTTAAAATTGGGTGAGTTTTTCGGATTGGTTTGAAATTATTTATCATTAATTATTAAAGGTTCGTAAAGGCCCAAAAAAAATATTAGTGATTTTTACAATTGCAACTAATGTAATAAATAAATAAATAATTAATAATGATATTAATATTGAAGAATTATTATTATATAATTTATTTAGGTTAATTTTATTTTCATTATTAAAAAATATGAAATTAAAAAAATTATTTATTTCTGAGTTGTTAATTAGATTTATTCAATTTAAATTTTTAGTAAGTATAATTTGAATTATTATAAAAAAAAATAATATAATAATAAATATAATTTTTATGTTGTTTGATAGTAAAAATATTTCATTTGATGCAATACTTGACACATAAATAAATAAAACTAATAATCCTCCTAAGAAGGTTAAAAAAAGAATATAAGAAAATCAATAGGTTTTAATTAATATTCCTGATAATAAACATGTTATTAAAGTTTGAATTAAAATTAACATTCCTATTGATAGTGGGTGATTTAAGAAATATATTATTATTGATAATAAAAAAATTAATATAGATAAAGTTAGTTTTATCATTTATAAATCAAAAAATAGTTTAATAAAAATAATAATTTTGGAGATTATAGATAAAGATATTTCTTTTTTTTTTGAGTTTTTAAAGATTATTTCTTAATTTTGATTTACAAGACCAATGTTTTATTTTAAACTATAAAAACTAAAAAATAAATGATAATTTTAAATATATGAGTTATTTTTATTTTAATATTTTTTATTGGTAATTTAATTTTTGTTTCTAAAAATAAACATTTATTAATTGTTTTATTAAGATTAGAATTTATTGTTTTAAGAATTTTTTTTTTTTTTTTAGTATTTTTGATATTAATTGATTATGATATGTATATATTAATAGTATTTTTAGTTTTTTCTGTTTGTGAAGGATCTTTGGGTTTATCAATTTTAGTTTCGATAATTCGAACTCATGGTAATGATTATTTTCAAAGATTTAATTTAATTTAAAATGATAAAAATTTTATTTTATATAATTTTTATAATTCCTTTATGTTTTATAAAAAAAATATTTTGAATGGTTCAAATATTATTATTAATATTAATATTTATTTATATAAATTTATCAGTAAATTTAGTTAATAGAAATTTAAGATATATATATTCTTGTGATTTAATTTCTTTTGGGTTAATTTTATTAAGAATTTGAATTTGTGCTTTAATAATTATATCTAGAGAAAATTTATTAAAAATAAATTACTATATTAATTTTTTTTTAGTAAATATTATATTTTTATTGATTTTATTATTTTTAACTTTTAGAGTAATAAATTTATTTATATTTTATTTATTTTTTGAGGGGAGATTAATTCCCACCTTATTATTAATTATTGGTTGGGGTTATCAGCCTGAACGAATTCAAGCTGGAATATATTTAATATTTTATACTTTATTTGCTTCATTACCTTTATTAATAGGGTTGTTTTATATTTATATAGAAATTAATAGAATAATATTTTATTTTTTAAAATTTTTTAATATAAATTTTATTTTATTATATATTAGAATAGTTTTAGCTTTTTTAGTAAAAATACCTATATATTTTGTTCATTTATGACTTCCCAAAGCTCATGTAGAAGCTCCTGTTTCTGGTTCTATGATTTTAGCTGGTATTATATTAAAATTAGGAGGTTATGGATTATTACGTGTTTTAGTTTTTTTACAAGAAATTAATTTAAAGTTAAATTATATTTGAGTAATTATTAGATTATTGGGGGGTTTTTATATTAGTTTAAAATGTTTTTGTCAAGTTGATATTAAATCTTTAATTGCTTATTCTTCAGTATCTCATATAAGAATTGTAATTAGAGGAATTATAGTAATAAATTATTGGGGGTATGTTGGTTCTTATGTTATAATAATTGGTCATGGTTTATGTTCTTCAGGAATATTTTGTCTTGCTAATATTAATTATGAACGATTACATAGACGAAGATTATATATTAATAAAGGGATAATAAATTTTATACCTTCTATAAGACTATGATGATTTTTATTAATATCTTCAAATATATCAGCTCCTCCATCTTTAAATTTATTGGGGGAAATTAGTTTAATTAATAGAATAATAAGATGATCTTGATTTTCTATATTAATATTAATATTAATTTCTTTTTTTAGAGCTGGGTATAGATTGTATTTATATTCTTATACTCAACATGGGAAAATTTTTCAGGGGGTTTATAGATTTTATTGTGGTATTTCTCGTGAATATTTATTGTTATTGTTACATTGATTGCCATTAAATGTTATGATTTTAAAAATTGAATATTTAATAATTTAATAAAATAAAATTTAAATAATTTAATATAAAATATTGATTTGTGGGGTCAAATATATGATTAATATCATTTTAAATTATCAATAATAAAAATATTTGTTTTGTTTTGTTTTGTTTTCTTTTTTTTTTTAGAATAATTAATTTATTTTTTATAATTTATTTTATTATAAATAATATTGTATTTTTTTTTGAGTGGGAGGTTATTACTTTAAATTCTGTTAGAATTGTTATATCTATTTTATTAGATTGAATATCTCTTTTATTTATAATGTTTGTTTTAATGATTTCTTCTGTTGTTATTTATTATAGAAAAAGATATATAAGATCTGAATTAAATTTATTTCGTTTTATTATTTTAGTTTTATTATTTGTGTTTTCTATAATTTTATTAATTATTAGACCTAATATTATTAGAATTTTATTAGGATGAGATGGTTTAGGTTTAGTTTCTTATTGTTTGGTAATTTATTATCAAAATTTAAAATCTTATAATGCTGGAATATTAACAGTTTTATCTAATCGAATTGGTGATGTTTTAATTTTAATAGTTATTTCTTGGATATTAAATTATGGAAGATGAAATTATATTTTTTATTTAAATTTTATAAAAAATGATTTAGTAATAGAAGTTATTAGATTAATAATTATTATTGCTTCTATGACAAAAAGAGCTCAAATTCCTTTTAGTTCTTGATTACCTGCAGCTATAGCTGCTCCTACTCCAGTTTCTGCTTTAGTTCATTCTTCTACTTTAGTTACTGCTGGTGTTTATTTATTAATTCGTTTTAATTTAATAATTTTAAATACTTTTTTTATTAAGATTTTATTATTGTTGGGTATAATAACTATGTTTATGGCTGGGATTTCTGCTAATTATGAGTTTGATTTAAAAAAAATTATTGCTTTATCTACTTTAAGACAATTGGGTTTAATAATGAGAATTTTAAGAATGGGATTTCCTGATTTAGCATTTTTTCATTTATTAACTCACGCTATATTTAAAGCTTTATTGTTTATATGTGCTGGGGTGATTATTCATATAATAAATAATATTCAAGATATTCGTTATATAGGTGGTATTAGTTTATATTTACCTTTAACTTCTTTATGTTTAAATATTTCTAATATAGCTTTATGTGGTATTCCATTTTTAGCTGGTTTTTATTCAAAAGATTTAATTTTAGAGATAGTAAGTTTTAGAAATTTAAATATATTTGTTTTTTTTTTTTATTATATTTCTACTGGTTTAACTATATATTATACTATTCGTTTATTAATATATTTAATAATTAATGATTATAATTTATTGTGTGTTTATAATTTATATGATGAAGATTATGTTATATTAAATAGAATATTTTTGTTATTATTTATAAGAGTTATTAGAGGTAGTTTATTGAGATGATTAATTTTTTATTATCCTTATATAATTTATTTACCTTATAATTTAAAAATGATAGTTATTTATGTGAGTGTATTTGGGGGAATATTGGGGTTTTTAATTAGAAATATAAATATTTATAGATTAAATAAGTTTTTAATGACTTATAATTTAAGAAGATTTTTATGTTTAATATGATTTATACCTAGATTATCTACTTATGGGGTAAGATATTATTTTTTAAATTATGGTCAAAATTTATTAAAAATTGTAGATATAGGTTGAAGAGAGTTATATAGTGGTCAAGGTATGTTTAAAATTATTAAAAAATATTCTATTTTTTATAGAATTTTACAATTAAATAATTTAAAAATTTATTTGTTTAGATTTGTTTTATGAATAATAATTTATATGTATATATTATTTATTAATATTTATTTAAATAGCTTATAAAAGAGTGTAATATTGAAGATATTAAGGAGATTAATAAATCTTTAAATATATTTATAAAAAAAATTTTTTTATTTTTACAGTGAAAATGTAATGTTTTATTTATTTAAACTATATAAATATAATAAAAAGAAATATTAATGGAATTTAACCACTAAAAATTAAGTTAGCAGCTTAATTTTAAATATATTATATTTCTTTAATTGGAATAAAAAATTCAATATTATCATTAACAGTGATATACCTCTATTTGGTTTCAATTAATAAATAAGGAGTAAATGAACTCTGATTTTTAAGTCGAAATTAAATGCAAGATTTGCTTCTTATTTAAGATTTAAGATAAATTGATTATTCAATATTTTTTGATTGCAAATCAAATGTTTTGTAAATAAACTATAATCCTAATTAGTTCAGTTTAATATATTTTGATTTCATTCATGGTATAATCCTAATAATAAAATAATAATAAAAAAAAATCTAATTTTTATTCAATTAAAAAAATTTACTAATTTAAAAGTAAAGATAATTGGGAAAATTAATGCAATTTCAACATCAAAAATTAAAAAAATTACTGTAATTAAGAAAAAATGTAATGAAAATGGAATTCGTGCTGATGATTTTGGGTCAAACCCACATTCAAATGGTGAACATTTTTCTCGGTCTATAAATGATTTTTTTGATAATATTATTGATAAAAATATTATAATATTAGAGATTATAATGGTTAAAAATGTAATAATTGATATTAAAATAATTATTTATATTAAATTTAATTAAACTTTTTGATTGGAAATCAAATATACTAAATATATTATATAAATAATTAGTTTCCTCATCAATAAATTGAAATGTAAAGGAATAATCATACAACATCTACAAAATGTCAATATCAAGCTGCTGCTTCAAATCCAAAGTGATGGTTTTTTGAGAAGTGTTTATTTAATTGTCGAAAGAAACATACAATTAAAAATATAGTTCCAATAATTACATGAAGTCCATGAAATCCTGTTGCTATAAAAAATGTAGATCCATAAATTCTATCAGCAATACAAAATGGGGCTTCTAAATATTCATATGCTTGTAAAATAGTGAAATAAATTCCTAATAAAATTGTTAAAAATAAACTTTGAATAGTTTGAGTATAATTATTTTCTATTAATGCGTGATGAGCTCAGGTTACTGTTATTCCTGATCTAATTAAAATAATAGTATTTAATAAAGGAATTTGAAAAGGATTAAATGGATAAATTCTAATTGGGGGTCAAATTGCACCAATTTCAATATTAGGGGATAAACTTCTGTGAAAAAAAGCTCAAAAAAAAGAGATAAAAAATAAAATTTCTGATACAATAAATAAAATTATTCCTCATTGTAAACCTTTAGTTACTAAAATTGTGTGTTTACCTTGAAATGTTCTTTCACGACATACATCTCGTCATCATTGGTATATAGTTAAAATTGTAATTATATAACCTAAAATTAATAAATTTATATTGAAATTATGGAATCATTTTACTATTCCTGTAACTAAAGTTAAAACTCCAATTGATCCAGTCAAAGGTCAAGGTCTATAATCTACTAAATGATATGGGTGATAATTAAAGTTATTTTTCATTAATTAATTAATTAATTTCTCTAGAATATAAAGTTCTTAAAATAGCAATTACATAAGATTGAATTACTGCTACTGCAGATTCTAAAATTAAGAGAAGAATTTGGATTAAAATTAAAATTATAATAAAAATATAAGATAAATTTGTTCCGGTTCTTCTTAATAAAGTTATTAGTAAATGTCCTGCAATTATATTAGCTGTTAATCGAACAGCTAAAGTTCCAGGTCGAATAATATTACTAATAGTTTCAATTAAAACTATAAATGGTATTAATATTGTTGGTGTTCCTTGGGGGATTATATGAGAAAATATATGTTGATAGTTGTTAATTCATCCATATAGTATAAAACTTAATCATAAAGGTAGAGATATAGATAATGTTAAAGTTAAGTGACTTGTTCTGGTAAAAATATATGGGAATAAACCTAAAAAATTATTAAATAAAATAAAAGAAAATAATGAGATAAAAATGAAAGTTGATCCATTAAAATAATTATTTTTTAATAAAGTTTTAAATTCATTATGAAGTAAGTTTAAAATAAAGTTTCAAATTATGTAGTGTCGATTGGGGATTAATCAAAAAGAGTATGGGATAAATATAAGTCCTAATAATGTTCTAATTCAGTTGATTGGTAGATTAAGTAAGTTTGTTGAAGGATCAAAAATTGAAAATAAGTTACTTATCATTTTCAAATTGGGTTAGTTTTAGAATTAATATTAATAAAGTTATTTTTTGTATTTGAATTGTAGTAAATATAATAATTTATAATATTAAAAATAATAAAAATAATAATAAAAAAAATTAAAGATAAAATTCAATTAATTGGTATTATTTGAGGGATAAAAGAATATTACTTATGTAATAATTTAAATTTGACATATTTATGTTATAAATTAACTAATTCTTTCATTAGAAGTAGTTGCTAATTTACTATAAAGTGGTTTAAGAGACCAGTACTTGCTTTCAGTCATCTAATGAAGAATAATTATTAATTCAATTAATAAAATTTTTAATTGAGATTCTTTCAATAACAATTGGTATAAATCTATGATTTGCTCCACAAATTTCTGAGCATTGACCATAATAAACTCCAGGTCGGTTAATAAAAAAATTTGTTTGATTTAAACGTCCAGGATTAGCATCTACCTTTACTCCTAATGATGGGATAGTTCATGAGTGAATTACATCTGTTGCAGTAACTATAATTCGAATTTGATTGTTTATTGGTAAAATAATACGATTATCAACATCTAGTAATCGAAAATTATTAGAATTTAAATCGTTAGAGGGGATTATATATGAATCAAATTCAATATTATGAAAGTCTGAGTATTCGTATCTTCAATATCATTGATGACCGATAGATTTTAAAGTAATTAAAGGGTTATTTAATTCATCTAATAAATATAATAATCGTAATGATGGTAGAGCAATAAAAATTAATGTAATAGCGGGTAAAATAGTTCAAATTATTTCAATTATTTGACCTTCTAATAAAAATCGATTAATATATTTATTAAAAAATAAATTTAATATTAAATATCCTACTAAAATAGTAATTATAATTAAAATAACTAAAGTATGATCATGAAAAAAAATAATTTGTTCTATTAATGGTGATGCTCCATTTTGTAAATTTAAATTAGATCAAGTTGCCATTTCTAAAAAAAGGATAAATCCTTTATAAATGGGGTTTAAATCCATTACATATAATCTGCCATATTAGAAATTTCTTAAAATTGGAAGTTCATTATAAGAATGTTCGGCAGGTGGAAGATTTTGATATCATTCAATTGATGATGGTATATTTAATGGGAATAAAGTGATTCGTTGAAAAATTATTGATTCTCAAATAATAATTAAAATTATTATTACAGCTAATAATGAAATATAAGATCCTAAAGATGAAATTAAATTTCATGAAATGTAAGAATCTGGATAATCTGAATATCGTCGTGGTATGCCTGCTAATCCTAAAAAATGTTGGGGGAAAAAAGTTAAATTAACTCCTAAAAATATAATAAAAAATTGAATTTTTAATAAATAAGGATTAAGAGATAATCCTGTAAATAGTGGATATCAGTGAATAAATCCTCCTATAATAGCAAATACAGCTCCTATTGATAAAACATAGTGAAAATGAGCTACAACATAGTAAGTATCGTGTAATGTAATATCAATTGATGAATTAGCTAAAATAACTCCTGTTAATCCTCCTACAGTAAATAAAAATACAAATCCTAATCTTCATAGAGTTGATGGTCTATAGTTAATTTGAGTTCCGTGTAGAGTTGCTATTCAACTAAAAATTTTAATTCCTGTTGGAACAGCAATAATTATAGTTGCTGAGGTAAAATATGCTCGTGTATCAATATCTATTCCTACTGTAAACATATGATGAGCTCAAACAATGAAACCTAATAAACCAATTGCTATTATAGCGTAAATTATTCCTAAACATCCAAATGTTTCCTTTTTTGTTCTTTCTTGGGAAATAATATGTGAAATTATACCAAATCCTGGTAAAATTAAAATATAAACTTCAGGATGACCAAAAAATCAAAATAAGTGTTGATATAAAATAGGATCTCCTCCTCCGGCAGGATCAAAAAATGATGTATTTAGGTTTCGATCAGTTAATAATATAGTAATTGCACCAGCTAATACTGGTAAGGATAATAATAGTAAAAATGCTGTAATTCCTACTGCTCAAACGAATAATGGTATTTGATCAAATGATAGGTTATTAATTCGTATATTAATAATTGTAGTAATAAAATTAATAGCTCCTATAATTGAGGAAATTCCAGCTAAATGAAGGGAAAAAATAGCTAGATCTACTGAACTTCCTCTATGGGCAATGTTAGAGGAGAGGGGGGGGTAAACTGTTCAACCAGTTCCTGCTCCATTTTCAACAATGCTTCTAGAAATTAAAAGGGTAAGTGATGGGGGTAAAAGTCAAAATCTTATATTATTTATTCGGGGGAATGCTATATCAGGTGCTCCTAATATTAAAGGGACTAATCAATTACCAAATCCTCCAATTATGATTGGTATTACTATAAAAAAAATTATAATAAATGCATGAGCTGTAACAATTGTATTATAGATTTGGTCATCTCCAATTAAAGATCCGGGGGTTCCTAATTCTGCTCGAATTAGTAATCTTAATGAAGTTCCTACTATTCCTGCTCAAATTCCAAAAATAAAATATAATGTTCCAATATCTTTATGATTTGTAGAATAAAGTCATTTTCGCTAAAAAAAAATAAAATGGCTGAGTTAAGCGATAAATTGTAAATTTATTTACGAGAAATATTCTCTTTTATTAAGTCTTATATTCAATAATGATATAAAATTGCAAATTTTAAGGGGTAAATTATTTACTAAGGCTTAAAGAATAATTCTTTATATATAATTTTGAAGATTATTAGTTTATTTAACTTAAAACCTTATATAAATAAGAAAGTTCTTAAAATTATTCCTATAATAGAAATTAATGAAAAAAAATTAATAAATTTTATTAATTTATTTTTAAAATTAATTTTAAATCATTTTATTTTAAAATAATTAAATATAAAAGATGAATAAATAATTCGAATATAAAAATAAATAGTGATTAATCTTCTTATTATTATAATAAATGTTAAAAAATAAAATTTATTTATTATTAGAAAGTTAATAATAATTCATTTTGGTAAAAATCCTAAAAAAGGTGGTAATCCACCCAGAGACATAAAATTAATTAATAAATTTAATTTAATTATAAAATTTATATTATTAATAAATAATTGATTAATAAAAAATATATTTAAGTTATAAAATAAAAAAAATATAATTCTAATTAAAAATGAGTATATTAAAAAATAAAACATTCATAAATTTTCTCTAATTAATAATGTAAAAATTATTCAACCTAAATTATTAATAGAAGAAAATGCTATTAATTTACGTAAGGAGGTTTGATTTAATCCACCAATAGCTCCAATTATTACGTTTATAATAATAATAAAATATAAAAAATTAAAATTAAAATAATAAGAAAGTAAAATTAATGGGGTAATTTTTTGTCAAGTTATTAAAATAAAATTATTAAATCATGATAATCCTTCTGAAATATTAGGGAATCAAAAGTGGAATGGGGTTGATCCTATTTTTATTAATAACGATGAATTAATTATGATTGAAATAAAGTTATTTATTTCAAAATTTTTTATTAAAATTATTTTGATTAAAATTGAAAATAAAAAATTTATTGAAGCAATAGATTGGGTTAAAAAATATTTTAAAGAAGCTTCTGAAGCTAATAAATTATTAGAATTAGAAATTAAGGGGATAAATCTTAATAAATTGATTTCTAATCCAATTCAACAACCAAATCAAGAATTGGAAGAAATTGAAATTAAAGTTCTAAAAGTTAAAATAAATAAAAAAAATATTTTATTAGAATTAAATAAATAATAAATAAAAAATAATTACTATTGTAATTTAAAAAATTTAAAAAATTTTTATAAAATATTATATTTTAGTGTATGATGCACAATAGTTTTTGATACTATTAGGTATAGTTTAATTCTATAAAGTATAATAAAGGTAGAAAAACTACTTAATTTATCCTATCAGAATAATCCTTTAATCAGGCACTTTATTTTTAAAAAAAAGGATATCCTTTATATTTGAGGTATGAGCCCAAAAGCTTATTTTTAGCTTATTTTTAA